ACTCTTTTTCAAATTCGATAAATGTTGGTTGATCGTATATTTTATTATAGTTAGATGATTTAGAGGATCATTTCCTATTTGATCCCTTTGAATTCCATATTCGAAGTTGCGATCGGATCGATTCATTAAAAAGAATCGATTCGATACATTTCTTATGTACCCATAGGTGCTATATTGGATTTGAATCAGATTTCGGATCAATCTATATTGATTGACCGCCTCCATTATGTTGTTGCTAGCAAATACCACTATTTTTGGTTTTGGATCATCTTCCAAATCATTCCCGCAGGAGATCCGGACCGATTTTTTTCTGATCCTTCGATAAAAAGATTCATTCTCTTCATAAAAAATAGGAGGTAGAACCACTAAAGATTTCCTTTTCGACTCATCCCTGGAGTTGAATACCTCATTCAAGAATTTTTTTTGATCCAATCCGTAGGAATCAATAGAAAAGGAAAATCCCTTATGATACACCAGATCCGGCTCGGTTATTGATAGAGTGAATAGATCTGCCATTTCTTGAAATCTCTCTTCTGATTCAAAATCGTGGTGTAACGTGTATCCCCCTTTGTTCCGGTCATGGAATAGATGAAATAAATCAAAAAATGGATTTTTGTTCAAGAATGAAATCTTATTGGAACTGTCCATATCCGGTTCATCCCTCGGAACCATATCACATCCCGGATCTGATGAAATAGGATGAATTGAGACGGTATTTTGTAAATACGTAATTATCTTGAATATATCAACCATTTCTTTATTTTCCGATCGCCTGGAAGGGACAAAAGAAACATCTTGTTGTTTCTTCAACAATTTCTGATCTCTAGTGGACCTCTCCGTAGGATTCGAACCCAGATGAAGTTCTGACCATCTGTCAGAGAAAAAAGAACGAATTGATCTTGTAGGATTCCCAAGAAATTCTTCGATTTCTTCCGGAAGCAGATGATTATTCATCTGCTTCTCACGTTCCGTGAATAGCCGGGACATTGAGGAATATTCAGAAAGGCATTTCGGGAATCGATCTGATTCTATCTCTGTTCGTTCCGTTTGAAGAAAGGAAGGATCCCAAAGAATCGATCTTTCTTTTAGTTGCGGAATCTCTGTTTGATTGATCAATGTGTGATATTCCGAATCCTCATTCCTAATGGAATCGAAATGATCTCTGGATTGATCAGAAGATCCTTTCCATTGGCTAGAATCCGTTACTTGAACGAAAATAGATCTTGTGGAATCATATTGAATATTTGACGATACATTCCGTACCTTGCTAAAAAACCGATCCTTGTTTACCAACCACGCATTGTCTAACCAAATCCAATTTTCTCTCGATACGTTCCTCAAAAAATCCGATTCGTGCTGATTCTTCCCCCAACTAACGAAGAGATCTTGGCGGAATTGCCACATATGATATTGAGCACAATTTTGCAAAGAAATACCCCCCTTGTTTCTCGAGAAGAGATGGGAAAGATGCTCAATATCATTTGATTGAATAGTTGCCTCAGCTCCTTGTTGTTTGAAGAAACCCTCCACTTCAATTGGTCTTTTTTCACGAAAAGCAGACATGAGATAACAAATCAAGTGTTTCACTAAGATTTCGAAGAGCTGTCCCGAATTCAAGTTGATTATGTTTCGCTTCTTCCTCGGAGAAAGACGATCAAAGAATTCCCAATCATGGTCCTTGCGGATCGGATCATCCGTATAGGATACAAAAAGAAACTCCAGATATTTGATATCTTTCTCTTTGAATGAGATCTCAATTCCAGCTATGGTTTCATTAGCTATCTTACAACTAGAATCCCTCTTTTTTCCGATCCGGTTCCTCCACCACCGCGAACCCCAGTCAGGCATGATACACTTTTTAGTTATTGGGAGAACCCAAGTACTCTCTTTCGAATCCATGAAACAACTCTCAGGGATCTTTTTCCCTTTTGGAAGATACAGGAGCGAAACAATCAACCTATTGATATTGGAAGACCAAAAAGATTCTTCCAACGTATCATTTCTGGGTCCAATGGAATTCATAGGTATAGGAAGAAGCCCCATCAAATAGAGATTTTTTCTTTCGACCATATTTCGATTGTTAATACAATATATAAGGACCGCTACTACAAGCAGTACTACACCTTTGATCGTGAAATATCGATTGCTTGTTGAACCCTGTGAATCACGCGAAAGTGAAAGTAGGATACTCCAAATTCGGGGGTCAAAGAGTTTCATAAAACGTTCTTGGTGGAAAAAAATGTGAGTGAAAGATCCCGCTGAATCGAATTGGGTCCATGAATCTAAGAAATAGTGGGAATTCTTGATCTCTCTCAATATCTCTCTCAATTCGAAGATCCAGGATTTGAATTGATGTCCTTTCATTGATTCCTCCTAAAGATTTCATTTCAATTGGAATTTGGTTATTCACGATGTACGATGACGATGATCTCTGTTAAGCATCCATGGCTGAATGGTTAAAGCGCCCAACTCATAATTGGCAAATTCGTAGGTTCAATTC